AATGCCTATAGGAGACAGTAGAAGGATTAATTAGTTATTTCTTGCATTGCCCCCAATATGCCAATATTAACACTAATGGTACGTAAATGTAACTCATTGTTTAAACAACTATTCAGCGTTCCTAAAGCTCCTTGTAAGGCTTGTTGTAAAACCCATTGTTGGACTTGATTAATCGCCCTTTGTTGTTCAAAACGAAGAGTTTCCTTGTTGTTATTTTCTTGTTGTTCCAAAGTCGTATAAATGGAATTAATCAAATTCAATTTGTCCCGTTCTATCGCAGAGTATTCATTCACTCGATACTGATCTGCGTCTATTTCTACTTTACGTAAGCGAGCCCGGGCTTTTTCCAACTGTTCAATGGCTCCCTCGCATAATTCTTCGGAATTTCGAATAGTATTCAAGATTCGCTGCTTTCGATTATCTAATAAATCACTTAATGAAAGTAGATTATTTCCATTCCTTTCCAAATTTCCATGATCCCTTCCCGAACCAAACATGAATTTTTCGATTCATTTGGCTCTCACGCTCAATTACTTCAATTACGTATTTTGTATGGTAAATTCATATATCTTTTTTTGAATGTAATGAGCCTATCCTCTATTCTCTCGTCATATTCCAAAAGAACAAATTCTTGAAAGGAATCACGAATCCAAGACAAAAAGATTCGGAGGACTCTTCTGACCAAACAAAAACTATGTAATTGTCAGCAAAGTTGTTTAGTTTTCTTTTTGCAATCCAAAAACGGTTTCTTACTTTAAGACACAATAATAGATAGGTTGTCCATTCAGCATTGTCTAAAAAGGGAATCAAATCCAATTAAGTAGTTTCAATCAGTTTATCGATATGAGTGTTCTATAGCAATAAAATGATTTTTTTTTGAAGCCATCTCTATATTAACATATATATAATAACAGAGGGGTAGAAAGAATACCAAGCTGCGTCTGGACTTCAAATGATTTAGCTTTAACCATGTTACTGATCCCACATTATTAGGTGATAGAGAATCAAAGTCTATTGACCAATGAATTACGAAATGCTATGGTTCTTCCCTATGATTTCTGAATTGATTTCATTTATTTAGAAGGAATTCGCAAGCTCATGCACCTTTCGTTCCTAGTTATAACGGAAAAAGTACAGCTGGTTGGATCCAGCCTATTCTTGAAAGAAACAACTCGCACACACTCCCTTTCCAAAAAAGATCAATACCCCAATCACTACACTTAGATTTATTGGATTTGTTGCTAAAATATCGGTATTAAACCCGAAACTCCCGGCGAATGGCCAGTGGCCTAAAGAAAGGAAAGCATCGGTTACATTTTTCATATGATCTCCTCTTATAGATAGACTCAAAAATCGAACAGAAGTCTTTTTGTATCACTTTGTATCACTTCGCCCCCTTTCTATGGGGGGATCTTGGTTGGGTACTGACGCAATTAATCAAGAGGATAATCATTCTTATTTTCTCATTTCTTCCTATTTAGAAATCGACTCGAAAATCTATTTGATTTTCGAAGAAATTCTGAATTCCCTGCTGCAACCCTTGGCCTGCTTGGACTACAAAGGGGAAGGCTGAAAGCGAGTCGGCATGCTAATTCCTCATCCGCAAATCAGCCCTTCCCGTGGGTTATTTTTTCAACGAATGAGGAATTGTAAGAATGAAATCTTGCTAGAATTTGAAAAAGCAAAGCAGAAGGAAAAGGCAATCCAAAATGAAAAAAAGGTTTTCATATTTCTAAGATTAAACAAAAGGATTCGCAAATAAAAGTGCTAATGCGACAACCAGGCCATAAATGGTTAAAGCTTCCATAAAAGCTAGACTAAGTAACAAAGTACCTCGTATTTTCCCCTCCGCCTCCGGCTGTCTTGCGATACCTTCTACCGCTTGGCCCGCAGCAGTACCTTGACCAACTCCAGGTCCAATAGAAGCAAGCCCTACAGCCAATCCAGCAGCAATAACGGAAGCGGCAGAAATCAGTGGATTCATGATAAGTTCCTCGTCCCAAAAAAAGAAATGGTTAATGATACACTCACCCAATGAATTATGATTTAATTCTTCCCTCGCTACGATTCATCCAGTCGAAATAACTACGAACTTCGCATAGGAGACTCTCCGCATAAATTCACATTCGGAGGTCAAATTAGATCGATCGTTAATTCCTATCGAACTAGCTAATATACCATATACATGTATTTCTTTCCTAATGGAAACCAACCCTTCATCCATCTTAGAGCCAATCGGATTTGAGAATCATTCGTCGAAACAGCTACAAGAGTTGCCTTAGCGCCATTCAATTCGATCCCCTCTTCGAACCAGCCCATTTTTGATTTTTTAGAAATTCCGTTTTTGTAAATTCTTCTTTCCCGCTCTTTATCATGATCCTGCATGGATACAATCAAAAAGGACAAATTGATTAGTACAGACTCATTGCGTAAAAAGTGATTGATCAAAGTTCATTCCATTTAGTATTTATGAAAAATTTTTCAGCCCCTCATTGAATCA